TTAAAAATAAGCTAAATTAAGCTTTTGGGTTCATACCCCAAATATAAAGGAAATACCTTTTTTTTAAAAATAAAGTGCCTGAAAAAGGATTATTCTGATAGAATAAATCATGTAAATATTTTACCTTTATTATTTTTATTTTTTATATCTTATAGAATTAAACTATATCTATCAATATCAAAAATTAATGTGCATCTTACACTAAAATATAATTTTAAAATAAAGAAATTAAATTTCTTAAAAATTATATAAATAATTATTTTCAATTTTTTTTTATATAAATTCAAATAAAATATTTTTTTTGTTTATTTTATTTTTTAGAACAATAATTTCAATTTCTTCAAATTCATGATTTGGTTGTTGAATTGGACTAGAAATTAATCTAATAAGATTTATCCCCCTAATTTCTAAAGCTAATAATTTAATAGCATCAGAAGCAGCTTTAAAATATTTTTTAACCCAATCTATTGCTTCTATTAATTTTTTATTTTATATTATCATAAAATTAATTTTTTTCAAAAATTTTGAAACTAATAATATTATACTAATAATGATTAATTCTTCAATACTAATAAAAATAGGAGCAGCTCCATTTCATTTTTGATTCCCAAACATTATCGAAGGTTTATCTTGATTTAATAATTTTATTTTAATAACATGACAAAAAATTACCCCCATAATTTTATTATCATATTATTTTAATAAAAACTTATTAACTTTTAGAATTATATTAAATATTATTATTGGTGCCATAGGAGGATTAAACCAAACATCATTACGAAAAATAATAGCTTTTTCATCAATTAATAATTTAGGTTGAATAATTTCATCAATTATAATTAGAGAAAATTTATGAATTTTCTATTTATTTATATACTCATTTTTAATTAGAACCATATGTTTATTTTTCTATCTGACAAACTCATATTTCATTAATCAACTATTTATTTTAAATATAAAACCAATAATTAAAATTAATTTATTAATTAATTTTTTATCCTTAGGAGGATTACCCCCTTTTATTGGATTTATACCAAAATGAATTATTATTAATTTTTTAACAATAAATAATTTTTATTTAATAACACTTATTTTTATTATAATAAGATTAATCATATTATTTTTTTACATCCGAATTATTTATTCATCATTTATAATAAATTATCTTAAAATAAAATGATTTAAAATTAATTTAAAAAATAATATTAATAATATTATAAATTTATTATCAATATTTTCAATTATTGGAATCATTTTAAGAACAATATTTTTTTATTAAATTGAAGGTTTTAAGTTAAAACAAACTAATAATCTTCAAAATTATTTATAAAGAAAATTCTCTTTAAGCCTTAATAACACAAATTAGTTATAACTTAAAATTTGCAATTTTATATCATTATTTGAATATAAGACTTAATAAAAGAGAAATTTCCCGTTAATAAATTTACAATTTATCGCTTTAAAACTCGGCCATTTTATTTTAAAAGCGAAAATGACTTTACTCAACAAATCATAAAGATATTGGAACATTATACTTCATATTTGGTATCTGAGCAGGAATAGTAGGAACATCTTTAAGACTATTAATTCGAGCAGAATTAGGCAACCCTGGGTCATTAATTGGAGACGACCAAATTTACAATACCATTGTAACAGCTCATGCTTTTATTATAATTTTTTTTATAGTTATACCTATTATAATCGGAGGATTTGGAAACTGATTAGTACCTTTAATGCTAGGAGCCCCAGACATAGCATTCCCCCGTATAAATAATATAAGATTTTGATTATTGCCCCCATCAATTACTTTACTAATTTCAAGAAGAATTGTAGAAAACGGAGCAGGAACCGGATGAACAGTTTACCCTCCTTTATCCTCTAATATCGCCCACGGGGGAAGATCAGTTGATCTAGCAATTTTTTCCCTTCATTTAGCAGGTATTTCATCAATTCTAGGAGCTATTAATTTTATTACAACAATTATTAATATACGATTAAATAATTTATCTTTTGATCAAATACCATTATTTGTCTGAGCAGTAGGAATCACAGCATTTTTATTATTATTATCACTACCTGTATTAGCAGGAGCTATTACTATATTATTAACTGACCGAAATTTAAATACATCATTTTTTGACCCAGCTGGAGGAGGGGATCCAATTCTTTATCAACACTTATTTTGATTTTTTGGTCACCCTGAAGTATACATTTTAATTTTACCAGGATTCGGTATAATTTCACATATTATTTCACAAGAAAGTGGTAAAAAAGAAACTTTCGGATGTTTAGGTATAATCTATGCTATAATAGCAATTGGTATTTTAGGATTTATTGTATGAGCTCATCACATATTTACAGTAGGTATAGATATTGATACTCGAGCCTATTTCACTTCAGCTACAATAATTATTGCTGTACCTACTGGTATTAAAATTTTTAGTTGACTAGCAACTCTTCATGGAACTCAAATTAATTATAGTCCATCAATTTTATGAAGATTAGGATTTGTATTTTTATTCACCGTAGGAGGACTAACAGGAGTTATTTTAGCCAATTCATCTATTGATATTACACTACATGATACTTATTATGTAGTAGCACATTTTCACTATGTTTTATCTATAGGAGCTGTATTTGCCATTATAGGAGGATTTATCCACTGATATCCACTATTCACAGGATTAACTATAAACCCTTACATATTAAAAATTCAATTTATAATCATATTCATTGGAGTAAACTTAACATTTTTCCCCCAACACTTTTTAGGATTAGCTGGAATACCCCGACGATACTCTGATTACCCTGACTCATACATTTCATGAAATATTGTATCATCTTTAGGATCATATATTTCACTACTAGCCGTAATGTTAATATTAATTATTATTTGAGAATCTATAATTAACCAACGTATAATTTTATTTACTTTAAATATATCATCAAATATTGAATGAATACAAAATTTACCCCCAGCTGAACATTCATATAATGAACTACCTATTTTAAGAAATTTCTAATATGGCAGATTATATGTAATGGATTTAAACCCCATTTATAAAGGTTATATCCTTTTTTTAGAAATGGCAACATGATCAAACTTCAATTTACAAAACGGAGCTTCACCTTTAATAGAACAAATTATTTTTTTTCATGATCATACATTAATTATTTTAATTATAATTACTATTTTAGTAAGATATTTAATAATTAATCTTTTATTTAATAAATACATTAATCGATTTTTATTAGAAGGTCAAATAATTGAATTAATTTGAACTATTTTACCAGCTATTACATTAATTTTTATTGCATTACCTTCATTACGATTATTATATTTATTAGACGAATTAAATAATCCTTTAATTACATTAAAATCAATTGGACACCAATGATATTGAAGTTATGAATATTCAGATTTTCATAACATTGAATTTGATTCTTATATAATTCCTTCTAATGAATTAAATTCAAATAATTTCCGTCTATTAGATGTAGATAACCGAATTATTTTACCTATAAACAATCAAATTCGAATTATAATTACAGCCACAGATGTAATTCATTCATGAACTATCCCCTCTTTAGGTGTTAAAGTAGATGCCAACCCAGGTCGATTAAACCAAACCAATTTTTTCATCAATCGACCTGGAATTTATTATGGACAATGTTCAGAAATTTGTGGGGCTAATCACAGTTTTATACCTATTGTAATCGAAAGAATTTCAATTAAAAACTTTATTAACTGAATTAATAATTATTCATCATTAGATGACTGAAAGTAAGTAATGGTCTCTTAAACCATTTTATAGTAATTTAACAACTACTTCTAATGAAAAGAATTAGTTAAATCATAACATAAATATGTCAAATTTAAATTATTATAAAAATATTATTCTTTTATTCCTCAAATAATACCTATTAATTGAATATTTTCTTTTTTTATATTTATTTTAATTTTTATTATTTTTAATATCATAAATTATTATATTATAATAAATAAAAATTTAAATAATAAAAATAATTTTCAAATAAAATCAATAAACAACTTAATGTGAAAATGATAAGTAATTTATTTTCAATTTTTGATCCCTCAACAAATTTATTTAACATGTCAATTAATTGAATAAGAACTTTATTAGGTTTAATTTTCATTCCTTATAGATTTTGATTAATTCCTAATCGACATTATTATTTTTGAAATTTTATCCTAATTAAACTACATAATGAATTTAAAACTTTATTAAAAAATAATTACTTTCAAGGATCAACATTTATTTTTATTTCATTATTCTCATTCATTTTATTTAATAATTTCTTAGGACTTTTCCCATATATTTTTACAAGTACAAGTCATTTAAATTTATCATTATCAATTTCATTACCTTTATGATTAAGATTTATATTATATGGTTGAATTAATAATTACCAACACATATTCTCCCATATAATCCCTCAAGGAACTCCTACAGTATTAATACCGTTCATAGTATTAATTGAAACTATTAGAAACATTATCCGACCAGGAACTTTAGCCGTACGATTAACTGCTAACATAATCGCAGGTCATTTATTAATAACTTTACTAAGAAGAACAGGCTCTAATATAACTTATTATATAGTAATAATTTTAATTATAATTCAAATATTATTATTAATTTTAGAATCAGCAGTTGCAGTAATTCAATCATATGTAATTGCCATTTTAAGAACTTTATACTCTAGAGAAGTTAATTAAATTATTTTAAACTAATGAAAATTAATTTTAATCACCCCTATCACCTAGTAGACTATAGACCTTGACCTTTGACTGGAGCAATTGGAACTATAACTTTAGTAACAGGAATAGTAAAATGATTCCATAATTTTAATATTAATTTATTATTAATTGGATATTTAATTATTATCATAACCATATATCAATGATGACGAGATATTTGTCGAGAAGGAACCCTTCAAGGTAAACACACAATTTTAGTTACTAAAGGACTTCGATGAGGTATAATTTTATTTATTGTATCTGAAATTTTTTTTTTTTTATCATTTTTTTGAGCCTTTTTCCACAGAAGACTATCACCAAATATTGAAATTGGATCTATTTGACCTCCTATAGGAATTAATACATTTAATCCTTTCCAAATCCCATTATTAAATACTATTATCTTAATTAGATCCGGAATTACTATCACATGATCTCATCATGCCCTTATAGAAAATAATTACTCTCAATGCACAAAAAGTTTATTTTTAACAATTACATTAGGAATTTATTTCACTATTTTACAAGCGTATGAATACTTAGAGGCACCATTTACAATCGCAGATAGAATTTATGGGTCAACATTTTTTATAGCAACAGGATTCCATGGTATTCATGTCATAATTGGAACAACGTTTTTAATCATCTGTTTAATACGACATATAAATAATCACTTTTCTAATAATCATCATTTTGGGTTTGAAGCTGCAGCATGATATTGACATTTTGTAGATGTTGTATGATTATTTCTTTATATTTCAATTTATTGATGAGGTAACTAATTAAAAATTTATATAATATAAAAAGTATATTTGATTTCCAATCAAAAAGTTTAAAAATTTTAATATAAATAATTATTTTAATAATATTAATTTCAATTATAATTATAATAATTTCTAATATTATAATAATACTATCTATTATCCTATCAAAAAAATCATTTACAGACCGAGAAAAATCTTCTCCTTTTGAATGTGGATTTGACCCTAAATCCTCCGCACGAATTCCTTTCTCTCTACATTTTTTTTTAATCACATTAATTTTCTTAATTTTTGATGTCGAAATTGCGTTAATTTTCCCAATTATTAAATTATTTAAATTAGTTAATTTCTTAATTTGAATAAAAATTAGATTTTTTTTTATTATTATTTTATTAATTGGTTTATATCATGAATGAAACCAAAATATACTAAATTGAACTAACTAATTATTTAAATATTAATTAAGGATTATAGTTTAAAAAACATTTGATTTGCATTCAAAAATTATTGAATTATTTTTCAATTTATCTTATAAATTAAATAAGAAGCAATTATTTGCATTTAATTTCGACTTAAAAGAAAGAGTTTAACAACTCCTTATTTAACATTTATTAATTGAAACCAAAAAGAGGTATATCACTGTTAATGATAATATTGAATATATAATTCCAATTAAAAAGAAATATAAAGTCTAAAATTAAGCTGCTAACTTAATTTTTAGTGGTTTAATTCCATTAATATTTCTTCTTCTTTTCTTTTTTTCTTAATTTATATAGTTTAAATTTAAAACATTACACTTTCACCGTAAAAATAAAAAAATTTTTTTATAAATATCTAAAGATAAAATTATCTCCTTAATATCTTCAATATTACACTCTTTTTATAAGCTATTTAAATAAAATAATATAACAAATAAAAAAATTATAACTCATAAAATAAATCTAAATAGATAAATTTTAAAATTATTTATTTGATATATATTATAAAAAATAGAATAATTTTTTAAAATATTAAATATACCTCAGCCACTATATAATTCTCTTCAACCAAAATCAATATGCTTAAGTAATTTCTGACTAAAATTTAAAAAATAATATCTTATCCCATAAGTTCTTAAACTAGGTATAAACCACATCAAGCATAAAAATATGCTCAAATTATAAGTAAATAAATATTTATTTAAAGAATAAATATTCATGTTACTAACAATATAACCCATTATTAGCCCAACAAATATTGAATAAATTACTATAAATTTTAAATTTAAAGGCAAATAAATTATGTAAGGAAAATAAAAAATTAATCACATTAATATTCTACCTCTAATTACTCTTATAAATAATAAAACTAATATACTTTTAATTATAGTATAATCCTCATCATATAAATTATAAATACATAATAAATTATAATCATTGATTATTAAATATATAACTAAACGAATACTATAAAATACAGTCAGTCCTGTAGAAATATAATATAAAAAAAAAATCAAAATATTAAAATTTCTAAATCTTAACATTTCTAAAATTAAATCTTTTGAATAAAACCCAGCTAAAAAAGGAATACCACATAAAGCTATATTAGAAATATTTAAACATAAACAAGTTATAGGAATATAAAATCTAATGCCTCCTATAAAACGAATATCTTGTATATCATTTATCAAATGAATAATAACACCCGCACACATAAATAATAAAGCCTTAAATATAGCATGAGTTAATAAATGAAAAAAAGCTAATAAAGGTATCCCTATTCTTAAAATTCTTATTATCAACCCCAATTGTCTTAAAGTAGATAAAGCAATAATTTTTTTTAAATCAAATTCATAATTAGCTCTAATACCAGCTATAAATATAGTTAGTCTAGAAATTAATAATAAAAATTTAAAAAATAAAGTCTCAACCAATAATAAATTAAATCGAATTAATAAATAAACTCCTGCTGTAACTAAAGTAGAAGAATGAACCAATGCTGAAACAGGAGTTGGAGCAGCTATTGCTGCAGGTAACCAAGATCTAAAAGGAATTTGAGCTCTTTTAGTTATAGCTGCTAAAATAATTATAAGCCCAATATAAATTATACAATAATCATTTTTTATAAACTCTAAATAAAAAATATAATTTCATCTCCCATAATTTATTATCCAACAAATAACCATTAAAATTAAAACATCCCCAATACGATTAGACAAAACAGTTAATATACCAGCATTATAAGACTTTAAATTTTGGTAATAAATCACTAAACAATAAGAAACTAAACCTAAACCATCTCAACCTAATAAGATTCTAATTATATTAGGACTAACAATTAATAAAATTATAGAAAATACAAATAATAAAACTAAAACAATAAAACGAATTAAATTTAACTCTGAACTCATATATCTCTTTCTGTAATAAATAACAACAGAAGAAATCAAAGATACAAATATTATAAATAATAATGACATTCAATCTAATAGAATAGACATAACAATTCTTAAAGAATTAAACGAAATAATCTCCCACTCTAAAAATAAAATAATATTATTTATAATAAAATATATTATAAAAAAAAAATTTACTATTATAAATAAAAACAAAAAAAAGAAAGAAAGAAAACAAACAGAAAAATAATTTTTATTAATAATTTAAAATGAATTAAAATTCATATTTTTGAAACCACAAATCAATATTTTAAATTAAATTATTTAAATAAAATCAAATTATTACATAATCAATTTTCATAACTAAAATATTTAAAGGAAATCAATGTAACAATAATAATAAATATTCACGAGAAGACCCTATATAAAACACAAAAATACCATGGTAATACTTACCATGTTGAGTGTAAGAATATAAATATAATCTATAACCCGCACTAAAAAAAGAAATTAACATCAACATAATCATAGAGAGCGAACATCATCTAATTAATCTATTAAATAATATAATTTCTCCTATTAAATTTAATGAAGGAGGGGCAGCCATATTGGAAGATAATAATAAAAATCATCATAAACTTATTGAAGGTATAAGATTAATTATACCTTTATTAATTATTAAACTTCGACTCCCAATCCGTTCATAATTAATATTTGCCAAACAAAACATACCAGATGAACATAGTCCATGCCCAATTATTAATAAATAAGAACCTAAAACCCCTCAATAATTTATAATTATAACACCACAAATAACAAAACTTATATGAGCAACAGAAGAGTAAGCAATTAATGATTTAATATCAACCTGACAAAAACATTTTAAACTAATATAAATCCCCCCCATTAATCTAATTACAATCCAAATATAGTTTAATTTTATATTAATTTCTTGTAAAAAAATCATAATACGTAATAATCCGTACCCTCCTAATTTTAGTATAATCCCAGCTAAAATTATAGAACCTGAAACAGGAGCCTCAACATGAGCTTTAGGTAACCATAAATGAACTATATATATTGGCATCCTAACTAAAAAAGCTAAAATTATTCTAATATAAAGCAAATAAAAATTTATATTATAAAATTTTAAAAAATAAATCATAATACAATTAATCTGATTATATAAATAAAAAATACCCATTAATAATGGTAAAGAAGCAAATAAAGTATAAAATAATAAATATATTCCTGCTTGAATACGTTCAGGTTGATACCCTCATCCAATAATTAACATCAAAGTAGGAATTAATCTACCCTCAAAAAATAAATAAAATATAAATAAATTTATAACACTAAAAGTTATATATAATATTAATAATAAAACAATAACATTAAATAAAAAAAAATTAACATAAAAATTTATTTTAAACAAATTTTCACTTGCTATAATTATTAATAAACAAATTCAAATTCTTAATAAAATCAAACCAAATGATAATAAATCACAAGAATATATATAGCTTAAATTTCTGTAACTATTAATATTTAAACTTAAATTCATAAACAAAAATATTAATAAAAATAAAATTATTTGAACCACTCAAAACATATTTTTCATAAAACATAAAGGAATCATAAAAATTATTATTAATATAAACTTTAACATTAATAAAATTTTTAATTATAACAAATTAAATCTTTTAAAATAATCATTACCATGAGTACGAATTAAAGAAACTAAAATAGACAAACCTAAAGCCCCTTCACAAACAGAAAAAACTAAAAATACTATCAACATATAAATTTCATAATTCAAAAATAATAAATAATTTAAAAAAAAAAAATAAATACTTAACACTATAAATTCTAATCTTAATAATACAATTAATAAATGCTTATATTTAGACACAAAAATTAAATTACCAATAATAAATATAAAAATAATAATTAAATATATATATTTCATTATCATTAGTTTTTATAGTTTAATATAAAACATTGGTCTTGTAAACCAAAAATAAGAAATTTATTTAAAAACTTCAAAGAAAAAGAAACTCTTTATCGATAATCTCCAAAATTATAATTTTTTTTAAACTATTCTTTGATATTTCAAAAATATTTTTATCAATAATAATATTAATATTATCAATTATAATAATTTTTTTAAACCACCCTCTTTCTATTGGATTATTAATTTTAATTCAAACCTTAATAATATGTTTACTTTCAGGTATATTAATTAAAACATACTGATTTTCATATATTTTATTCTTAACATTCTTAGGAGGATTATTAGTTTTATTTATTTATGTATCAAGAATTGCATCAAACGAACTATTTAAATTAAATATTAATATAAAAACTTTAATAATCATATTATTTACAATAATAATAATAATACAAGTATATATATATATATTTGAAAATTTAAACTGAATAAATTTAAGTAATAATATCAGAGACACTAATAATATAGCAAATTTATCATTTTTTAATGACGAAAATAAAATTAGCTTAAATAAACTTTACAATAATCATACCTACATAATAATATCAATATTAGTAATTTATTTATTTATTTCACTTGTAGGAATTGTAAAAATTACTAATATTTTCTATGGACCACTACGAACTATAAACTAATTCATAAATAATAAAATTATAATTATTTATTTTTATAAATGATAAATAAAAATTTTACAAATTTACGTAAAAATCACCCAATTATTAAAATTATCAATAATTCACTAATCGACTTACCATCACCCTCAAACATTTCATCTTGATGAAATTTTGGATCTTTATTAGCCTTATGCTTAATCATTCAAATTACCACAGGACTATTCTTAACAATATATTATACTGCAAATATTGAAATAGCTTTTTATAGAGTAAATTACATTTGTCGAAATGTAAATTATGGTTGGCTAATCCGAACCTTACATGCAAATGGCGCCTCATTTTTCTTTATTTGCATTTACCTACATATTGGACGAGGAATATATTATGAATCATTTAATTTAAAATATACATGAATAGTTGGAGTAATTATTTTATTTCTACTAATAGCAACAGCATTTATAGGTTACGTACTGCCTTGAGGACAAATATCATTCTGAGGAGCAACAGTTATTACAAATCTATTATCAGCTATTCCATACTTAGGAACTATATTAGTAAACTGAATTTGAGGGGGATTCGCAGTAGATAATGCAACACTTACTCGATTCTATACTTTTCACTTTTTATTGCCATTTGTAATTTTAATAATAACTATAATTCACTTATTATTTTTACATCAAACAGGTTCTAATAACCCATTAGGATTAAATAGAAATTTAGATAAAATTCCTTTCCACCCATTTTTCACTTACAAAGACTTAATTGGCTTTATCATATTATTAATAATATTAATTATACTAACTTTTATTAACCCTAATATATTAGGAGACCCAGATAACTTTATCCCAGCTAACCCATTAGTCACCCCTGTTCATATTCAACCAGAATGATACTTTTTATTTGCATACGCTATTTTACGTTCTATCCCTAATAAACTAGGAGGAGTAATTGCCCTATTAATATCAATTTTAATTTTAATTATTCTACCTTTCACATCTAACAAAAAAATTCAAGGAATTCAATTTTACCCTTTAAATCAAATATTATTTTGATTTTTTGTAATAATAATCATTTTATTAACATGAATCGGAGCTCGACCAGTCGAAAATCCTTATATTATAACAGGTCAAATACTAACATTTTTATATTTTTCATATTTTATAATTAACCCTTTATTAAATAAATATTGAGATAATATAATTTTTAATTAAATTAACAATTAATGAGCTTGTTAAAAGCATTTGTTTTGAAAACTTAAGAAAGAATAAATATTCTATTAATTTATACTAAATAAATTATAATTAATTATAATAAAAAAATTTTTAAACCTATATAAAATAATAAAAAATTTAAAGAAACAGGTAAATATCTTTTTCAAGATAAATATATTAATTTATCATAACGATATCGAGGTAAAGTACCACGAACCCAAATAAAAATAAAAGAAACAAAAACTAATTTTAAATAAAAAAAAAAATTAATTTCATAACCCCCTAAATAAATTAATACAAATAACATACTCATAAATAAAATTCTAGAATACTCTGCCAAAAAAATTAAAGCAAACCCCCCTCTACTATACTCAACATTAAACCCAGAAACTAATTCTCTTTCTCCTTCCGCAAAATCAAAAGGAGTACGATTAGTTTCAGCCATTATAGAAGATAACAAACTTAATCTTAATGGAAATATAATAAATAAAAATCAAACCATATTTTGATAAATACCAAAATAAAATAAACTAAAATCTATAACTATAACAATACCAGATATTAAAATTAAAGCTAATCTTACCTCATAAGAAATAGTTTGAGCTACAGAACGAAGACCCCCCAATAAAGAATAATTTGAATTTGAAGATCACCCCGCAATTATAACAGTGTATACCCCCAAACTTGTACAACAAAAAAAAAATAATACCCCTAAACTAAAACTAACCAAATTAAAATAATAAGGAATTAACATTCATAATATCAATGATAAGACAAATCTAAAAACAGGAGAATAATAATAACAAAAATAATTAGAATTAATAGGAAAAGTTTGCTCCTTAGTAAATAATTTAACAGCATCAGAAAAAGGCTGTAAAATACCAATTAAACCAACTTTATTAGGACCTTTCCGAATTTGAATATAACCTAAAACTTTACGTTCTAACAAAGTTAAAAAAGCAACACCAATTAATACCCCTAATAATAAAATTAATAACCCAATAAAAATTAAAATAATATCATTTAAAAACAATACTATTTATATAATAAATTATATATTTATGAACTCTAAAATCATTACATTTTTCTGCCAAAATAGCATTATTAAAAATAAAATTATTTATTATTCATACAATATAATTTTTATTATAAAATAAACTACTCTACTAATAATAAAAACAATTTAAAAATTAAATAAAATTTAATAAAATTCATTTAATTATCATAATTTAATTAAAATATTTGATCCTTTCGTACTAAAATATATAATTTTTTAAAAGATAGAAACCAACCTGGCTCACACCGGTTTGAACTCAGATCATGTAAGATTTTAATGATCGAACAGATCAAAAATTTTAAACTTTTACATTTAAATTTTATCTTAATCCAACATCGAGGTCGCAAACTTTTTTTATTATTCGAACTAAAAAAAAAAATTACGCTGTTATCCCTAAGGTAATTTAATCTTTTAATCAATAATAAACGGGATCATTTAATCATATATTTTTGTTAAATTTTTTAAAAAAAGTTAAATTTATTTTTCTATCCCCCCAATAAAATAAATAAATTTATAAAATTATTTAAATTCAATATAAATAAAATTATCATAAAAAAATTTATTAAACTCTATAGGGTCTTCTCGTCTTTTTAATTTATTTTAACTTTTTAAATAAAAAATTAAATTCTACATATTAATTAAGAGACAGTATATTTCTCATCCAATCTTTCATACAAGTCACCAATTAAGAGACTAAGGATTATGCTACCTTTGTACAGTCAAAATACGGCAGCCCTTTAATTAAAATCAGGGGGCAGATTAGACTTTAAATAAATAAACAAAAAGACATGTTTTTGATAAACAAGGGAAAATAAATATTTGCCGAATTCCTTTTAATTAACTAAATTAAATAATAAAAATTCAAATTAAAATAATTTTTAAATATAATATACTAATTTTATCATTATAATTAATTTTTAACAATTAAAAATAAATTTTATATAAAAAATTAAATAAAAATTTAAATTTTTTAACAAAATGAAATTATTTATTAATAAAATAAAATTTATTAACAATATAAATTATAAAATTTTCAAAAATAAATATTTTTATTATAATAATTTAATTTAAAGCTTATCCCTTAAAATATAAAATTTAAATAATTATATAATTAATTAATTAATTAGATAATAAAATTTAAATTTAAAATTAAAATTTTTTCTATAAAAACTAGATATATTTAAAAACGATTAACATTTCATTTCTAAATAATTATTTAAAATATTTTTGCAACAATAAATTTAATAATTATTTAACTCTTTTAAATTCGAGAAATTAATTTAAAAATTAAAAATTTTAAATAAACTCTGATACACAAGATACATCAAATAAAAATTACTTTATTAAAATTAAATTTTCAATTATTTCAAAATTCTTACACAATACTATTATACTATAAAATTAAAAATTTTTTCTTTAAAAAATACTTTAACCCCCATTAAAATATTTATTAAATTAAAATTATTTTTATTAAATATAAATTTATTAATTCTTAAATTTCAAATTAATTAATATTCATTAATTATCTTTTCAATGTAAATGAAATACTTTAAAACAAGCTCTAATTTGATCTTTCTAGAAACACTTTCCAGTACCTCTACTTTGTTACGACTTATTCCAATTTATTTATGAAAGCGACGGGCAATATGTACATATTTTAAATTTTAATCATTTTATTAAATTAAACAAAATTACATTTAAATCCACTTTCAATTAAATTTTACAAAATAATAATTCATTTAAATAAATTTATTGTAATCCATTATATTCTTAATTATAATCTGCATCTTGATTTGATTTAATTTTAAATATTAATATTAAAATATTATATAAATTATTAAAAAATATTTTTTTAACAACGATATACAAAATAATAAATTAAGTAAATTTATTCGTGGAATATCAATTAATAAACAGATTCCTCTAAATAAACTAAAATACCGCCAAAATATTTAAGTTTCAATAAAATTACATACTATTTTAGTATTATAAATTTAAATTTTTAATAATAGGGTATCTAATCCTAGTTTATTAATAAAATTTATTAAATCATATTAATAAAAATAAAATAATATAAAATTAAAATTTCACCTAATAATTTTAATTTTAATTTAAACAAATTTTTAAATTAATTATTAATCACTAAAAAAATTTAATTTAATTTTTGTGTAACCGCAACTGCTGGCACAAAATTTGTTAATAATTTATATATTACTAAATCTTAATTTCTTAAATATTTAATATTAATTACTACAAACATAATTAATATTATTAAAATAAAGAATTACTCATACTAAAATTTATATGTAAAATAAATACAAAATAAATTTAATTAAACCATATAAAATTTATCTATATATCAATTTTTATACATAGAATTTTTTTTTTTTTTTTTATATATTAAATTATTTATATAATATAAATTAAATAATATTATAATTAATTTTTAATATATTAAAATTAATAATATTGTATTATAAACAATTTATATTTTTTCTCTATTTTTCTTATAATATTATATTTAAATAAAAAAACAATAATAAACAATTATTATTAATTTATATTATAAAATATTAAAATTATAATATAAAATATTTATTTTATCGATTAAGTTATTATTAATAATTTAAATTATTTATATATATATAATAAACGGCTACCCCGTGGGTAATAAATTTTCATATAAATAAAAAAAAAATAATA